ACTCACACGAGCCCATATCCTTGCTTTTCGATCAATCTCTAATTCTAATCTTCCTCCCCAATCAGATATTATGGTGCCGGTATAGACCGAAATTCCGTTATGGTCCAATTCTGACCGGTAATAGATACCGGGGCTTTGCAATATTTGACTGATCACAATTCTGTATAGTCCATTTACTATAGAAGTTCCCAGGGAATTCATTAGAGGAATGTTTCCAATAAAAATTGTTTGTTCTTGCATATCCCTACGGGTTTTCCAAATTAATCCTGCGGATACGTATAATTCAGAAGAATATGTGAGTGATTCATATACAGCATCTCTTTCTTTTATCAATGGTTCTACCAATTTATATGTTTCCACAAATAATTGAAATTCAATTTCTTGATCTGTATCTTCAATTTTTGGAAACTTAGAAAGTTCTTCTGTTAAGCCATGATCAATGAACCTACAAAACCCTTCAAATTGTATCTGATTAAACTCAGGTATTGTAGACATTCTCTCATTTCCACCCCCAAGCATTTTATTTATTTCCCATTAAAAAAAAAAAATCCCATTATTTGCTTATTCATCATCAAATGGATCGATCTAGCAATGATGGAATTTATATTATGTTTACTGAATCACATGAAATTTTACCTAACTCCATAGGTGTAATAGATGTAATGCATGAAATACATATGAACGTAGGAATAAAGAGACTTTGATACTCAAATTGGAATTTGCAACAACTACAAATGAAATACAAAGGAATTGGTAAATTCTATTTAGACTTATGGAGTTTTGTATAGAATATCTATATCAAAACAAAAGTGAGTCAATTTCTACCATTATTATGATATTCCAATCCGATTGGGTACTATAAATAGATTCGGGATTTGATCTGCAGAAACAATATAGAATTTTTTTGTATTTTTTTAACAACATGGAACTTTTTCGTGGATTCCACTGTTAAAAAAAAAAATTCGCATAGAATATAAGAGAGATATTTTACCTATACCTAATATTTTTTTTAGTAGAATTCGTAGAATACGATTGAAGTATGTATGAAGACTTGTATTTATTAATAAAATAAACATGTGCAGATATATATATAGTTATATATATCTACTCCTTTATTAGAGTTCTATGGGGGACACCACAGTCAGACTCTATCCAAATTTCTATTTTCTATTTAATGATAATTAAAACAAAATTGTAAAAATGGAATTCCTAAAATTTCCTATAGGCATCTTATATAGATAAGATACCCAATTAGATTTAGATAATAGTAATCGTTTCTGTTCTGGGGTTTACATATACTCATAATCGCTATTATAATTTTAATTAAGAAGGAGTTTTTTATGGTTATGGAAACGAATCAATACGGATTAGTAATGATTAGTTATCTATCAATTTTGATTTAGTTAGATAAGGTATCAATTTGGGGATTTTTTTCTTATATCATTAGGAAAACCGAATTTGCAATTTCAATCCAAGAATCATTTATGAATTCACAGTCAATAGTTAAAGTTAACGGTTCCCATTTGTCCTGAATTTTTTCTTTTGTGACCGAAAATCCCCATTTGATTTTTGATTTTCTTTCAATAGAAAAAGAAAGCAAAGTTTTTCGGTTTTTAGTTTTAGATATTGTGTGTTGTAAGATACTATCAATCGAAGAGATAGAGCCAATCCAATATTTTGTATCGTTTTGGCGGCATGGCCGAGCGGTAAGGCGGGGGACTGCAAATCCCTTTATCCCCAGTTCAAATCCGGGTGCCGCCTCATCAACAAACAAAAGAATCGAAATACCTTCTTATGTTTTGCTGATATAACTTTATCATTTTTTTTTCCAGCAGAAGAAAAAGCTTCTTTAGATTTGCTTGATTCTAAGCATCGTTGGGGTTCTCTAAAATGCTATAAATCCTTGCGTCTAGGTTTCAAGAATTTAGTAGATTAATGAAAAATAATCGTTAAATCTTGATATGATAGCCCTTCGACTACTAATGTAGTGTCTACTGATTGGGTCTTGAATTAGGGAATCGAATTTCATTTTTAGTTACGGAAAGGAGGAAGATACTTTATATACGATATACGAACTCATGAAAGTATTTGAGTGCTCGAGCATTCAATCAATATTATATTGAATGGATAATTGGCTTTTTTTTTTTATTTTAATCTTAAAAAAATAAATTCTTTCTTTTCGATAAGCTCTAGTCACGCATGTAATAGGCCATCCCATCTCCCGATTGTCTCTATGAAACAATCGGGAGACAGTAAAGATTAGATCAAATGAGAAACGAATAAAATAATAGGGGTATGTGATAGATAGTGATCTATCTTGATTCTCCATTTTTAGACTTTTTACTTAATGTAATGAAATGCAGGGCAACAAAAGAAAGACTAGGTCTTATTATTCCTACATGTTACTAACACTCCTTTGATACTTCCAAGAGTATCTCTGCCTCTTTTATTTATTTGTGCTTAATTTTTTCGCTTATACTAGAAATCATATAATAACTTGTTATAATTCGATTTTTGGATTGTTTCATCAATGGTGTTGTGCCCGAATCGCTTTTTGACTATGCGCTAGTGATTCCACTATTATTAGTGAATAATAATTATTAGTGAGCAATAATGGAATAATTCTTTTATATTCATAGAGATAGGGGACATAATTCACATGGATATGGTAAGTCTCGCTTGGGCTGCTTTAATGGTAGTCTTTACATTTTCTCTTTCACTCGTAGTATGGGGAAGAAGTGGACTCTAGAAGTACTACTAATTGAAGAATCAAACTGTATCGATTGTTTTTGTTTTATTTTATAGATCGTTCTGCAAAACTTTTTTTCTTTGATTTTTTTTTTTGAACAGTAAAAAAAAAAAAAAGAGTTCTGTTATTATTATAAGTTTTTAAGTGGATACATACTTTGGACACGAAAGAACATAGACATAGTGGTTGTCCGATGAGATACTACGCATAATAATATACTACCTCATAATAAGATAGTACCTCGGGGTAGCCACCCACATATTACGTGCTTACCACTTGTTTTATTTATTATTATTAGTATTTTAGTTATTTTCAAAATAGGATTTATGCTTGTTTTATGGAACTCATTTCATATCATGGTTCAAACGTTAAAGATGGGGTTTGCTAATTCTTTTCGAAACGAAATCCGAAGAAAAAAAGTTCCCACGGAACCGAACCCCCGGATCATCTGTTAACTGCTCAATCAATTACTTCTTTCGAATGCTAAAAAAGGATTAGTGGCCTTTCGATTATTTCATTTCAGATTCATTGGAATCAACATGAATTATGAAGCAAAGAAATAGAATTGGGCCACTATGTATATTATATTAACATTACATATATGGAATTGATATGATATTTATATATAAATAGAAAGATATATATTGTAGATTCATCTATATTCAAATTGATCTATATTCAACCTCTATTTTTATACAGTACAATTTTATACACTTCAATAACAATAATAGATAGTATGGTAGAAGGATTCATATATTTCTTTCTACCATACTATCAGATCTCATAGAATACTTCTCTCGTAGAATACTGATAATTCTAGTCCGTCAATTTCATTTAAGACGCGAAATTTTCATCCTTTTCATTTTTCTTATCTTCAAGCATTGATAAGAACTAAAAAGTCAAGGTTAATTCAAATTAATCACTTTGACTGATTGTTTTTACGTATATTATAAGTAAAAAGGCGGTAGGAACTAGAATGAACAGTGCAGTAGCAATAAATGCGAGAATATTTACTTCCATAATCTCATCGTTTCATTTTTTATTCGCAATAACTCGGGATTTAATCCCATAGAGATGATAAATGTTTCGCTTGTAAATTCAATGGGATGCATTGCATCTCGATGATATCGAATCGTATTAAAATATCATGAATAACAATATCGGAGCTATCAAATCGATTCATCGTCGAGAATTGAATAGTATAACATAGGAAGATCTTTTATCCATACCGAATTGAAACAAAATGGGATTCCTGATGCAATCAAGAATTTCTTTACTTTTTTTTATTTCTAATTTTTTACATTCTTTCTTTTCTATAATCTACTGCCCTCTTGTCCAATGCAATCATCTGATGAAGTCTCATCAGACTACCTTTACCCTCACATTGGTTATAAACAAACTTAAGCAAACAATAGCACGGATATATTTTGCTTTAAGACGAAAAATTAGATCAAAGTTGACTATGTTAAATTTATTTTGTATCGTCCAAATTCCCTTTGTGTATGTGCTTCCCGGAAACGTATAGTACTCTATTCCATTACAAAAATCGGGCGTAATCAAAAAAGCTAGACTCAGTACGGTATTCCTTCGAATCCTGAATATGATACTACCAATAATTGTGGTAATTCACATATGTCACATATGTCTTTCTCCCATCAATCAGTACTCGTTGAGGAAATTGAAATTCCCATATTTTTTTTGATGAAAAATGTGAAAAAAAAGAGAGATCCCGTTTGGAATAAAATTCAGTTATCTTATTTGTTCTCTCTTTCACAGGAAAGATGAATTGATGTATTTTTTTATTGGATTTGGATTGGATCCATCGGGACTGACGGGGCTCGAACCCGCAGCTTCCGCCTTGACAGGGCGGTGCTCTGACCAATTGAACTACAATCCCAGGGAAATAAAGTGTACACCATATGTTGTTGATTTAATTTCCTTCAAACCCTTCTATGCAGATTTTTGATTCGAATTGTCATATTCTAACAGACAGAGACGCGAGTAATAGATTGATATGCGCGGAGACATGTACTTTAGTGAGAGGAGCATGGATTAATAGTCATTTTTTCGTTATTGTCAAATTGATTGATAATCAATCTGTCAATGAATAAAAAAAGAGTTTTTTTTTTTATTCTTCCGTATCAAGCATTTCTGTAGAAGGACAAATGGGTTATATCATTTTATGATGGATCCGCGAATTATTGGGCCGAGCTGGATTTGAACCAGCGTAGACATATTGCCAACGAATTTA